CATGACTTCTGCTCGTTGCATACCTTGATCTACTACTGTACGAATAGCATTTGCTGCGGCAGTTTGAGCGGCAAAGGGTGTCCCTCTTCTCGTACCCTTGAATCCACAAGTACCGGCCGAGGACCAGGAAACCACCCGCCCCCGCACATCTGTAACTGTGACTATGGTATTATTGAAACTTGCTTGAACATGAATAACTCCCTTTGGTATTCTACGTGTACTCTTACGTGAACCAATACGTACATTCCTACGTGAACCAGTTCTCGGTATAGCTTTTGCCATATTGTATCATCTCATAAATATGAGTCAGAAATATATGGATATATCCATTTTATGTCAAAACAGATTTCTTATTTGTACATTGAGCCCTTTAGCGGGTCTAATTATCCTTGTCTTTGTTTATGTCTCGGGTTGGAACAAATTACTATAATGCGCCCCCGCCTACGGATTAGTCGACATTTTTCACAAATTTTGCGAACGGAAGCTCTTATTTTCATATTTGTCATTCCTTATCTTAATTCTTTTTTGGTAGAAAATAAGTTTCTTGAAATTTTGCATCTCGAATCGTATCGAATAAAAATGACCTAATCTTTCGAATCCTTGTTTCGGAGTCGATAAATTATACGTCCTCTGGTTGAATCATAACGACTTACTTCAATTTTGACTTTATCTCCTGGCAGTATCCGTATAAAACTACGTCGGATCTTTCCTGAAACGTAACCTAGAATCAGATCTTCATTATCTAACCGAACTCGGAACATGCCATTGGGAAGCGATTCAGTAATTAAACCTTCATGAATCCATTTTTGTTCTTTCATTTCAGGTAAAGCCCCCCTGAAGTATCAATTAATGGAGGAAAGACGATATTAGACAACTCACCCCCTTTCTTTTTTTTTTTACAAATAGGAAGAGGTTTCGGATCCCATTTGGATATTAAATGGATTACCATATATAACACAAAATTTCTCCACCGATTCGTTCTAGTCGAGCCTCCCGGTCTGTCATTATACCCCGAGAAGTAGAAAGAATTACAATTCCCATCCCACCTAAAATTCTAGGAATTCGTTGAGAGTTAGAATAGATTCGTAAACCGGGTCTACTGATCCGTTTTAAATTTAAAAAATTTCTATAGGGTCTTTTCCCATTCCTTCTATGTCGAAGGGTTAAAACCAAAAAATATTTGTTTTTTTCTCGATGTTTTCTGATGTTTTCGATAAAACCCTCTCGGAAAAGTATTTTAACAATATTTTCGGTAATATTAGTAGATGCTATGCGAACAACTCTTTTTCTATCCATATCAGCATTTCGTATAGAGGTTATTATCTCAGCAATAGTGTCTCTACCCATGATGAACTAAAATTATTGGTGTCTCAAAATTGGATATAATCAACATGTTTTTTTTCTTTTTTTTTTTTTTATTGATTTATGAATAGGAATTTTGCAAGGTATATGCGTGAGACACAATCTACGAATTAATCTAGTTCTTAATCTATTTCTTTCAAATACCCCAAAGATATCACGATCTCATTTTATTTTATAATACCTCGGGAGCTAATGAAACTATTTTAGTAAAATTCAATTGTCTCAATTCACGGGGGATTGCCCCAAAAATTCGAGTTCCTTTTGGATTTCCTTCTTGATCAATCACAACTGCAGCATTGTCATCATATCGTATTATCATACCGCTGTCACGTTTTAGTTCTTTACAGGTACGAACAATTACAGCTCTCACTACTTCTGATTTTTCTAGGGGCATATTTGGTACTGCTTCTTTAATCACAGCAACAATAACGTCACCAATATGAGCATATCGACGATTACTAGCTCCTATGATTCGAATACACATCAATTCTCGAGCCCCGCTGTTATCCGCTACATTTAAATGGGTCTGAGGTTGAATCATATCAAATTTTTTGTTTATTCTTCCAATGCAAAGGATGAAGAAAATAAAAGAAATATTGTTTGTCCAAAAAAAGAAACCTGCGTTTTTGTTTCATTCCTAAGATTCATCTCTGTCGGTTCTACATTTTTATCCCGAAATAATAAATTGAGTTCGTATAGGCATTTTAGATGCTGCTATTAAAATAGCCCTTCTAGCTATATTTTCGGTTACTCCACCTATTTCATATAGTATTCGCCCCGGTTTAACAACAGCTACCCAATATTCAGGGGATCCTTTCCCCGAACCCATACGTGTTTCAGCAGGTCTTACTGTAACTGGTTTGTCTGGAAATATACGGACCCATATTTTTCCACCACGGCGTGCATTTCGTGTCATTGCTCGTCGACCTGCTTCGATTTGTCTAGATGTGATCCAAGCAGGTTCAAGTGCCTGAAGAGCATATTTACCGAAACAAATATGATTACCTCGATAAGATATTCCCTTCATTCTTCCTCTATGTTGTTTACGGAATCTAGTTCTTTTGGGGTTATAGTTGATGGTTGTTTCAGAATTCCATCTCTACTACAGAACTGGACGTGAGAGTTTCTTCTCATCCAG